AGTAGTTGTTGTTCTTGTTTCTTTAGTACCCTTAGTAGTTCCTATACCTGTCATGCTCCTTGGATTATTTACAAGTGGTATTCAAGCTCTTATTTTTGCAACTTTAGCCGCGGCTTATATAGGTGAATCCATGGAGGGCCATCATTGAAATAGTCTTTTTTAGCTTAGCCCACAGCAATGTATAAATGTATATGGTGGGTGGCTTAAGAGAATTACTTAACTTACGGAATAGAATAGGGGAATCTAAATATACAACTATGCTATATACGATCTAGAGTGATAGCAAAAACATTACGATGATATTAAAGAGTAAGGGGAAAAAGATCTAAAAACAAAGATCTTTTTCCTAAAATTCCCCTTTCCTTCACTTAATATCATACTTCGTCTCAATGAATATTCACTTTAGATTGCTTAGTCCATCTCATTATTAATTCATTGTTAAAACAATTTGAATATAAGAATTTTTGTCAATAATTCTTGTTGTATAGGTTGACGACGTGTAATTAAATAAAAAAAAGGGCGAAATGATTTCCCTTTCAGTTGATTTTATTCAACGATTCACCAAAATATTAATAATAAATAAATAATAAAAATGAATAATTTTTTTATTCAGTTTTATTAATAAAGTGCATGAACTTAGATCAATCAAATAATGATATTTCTATACCTATGGAATTTGTCGTCCTAATCAATTTGTCCATTTAGATTTCTCTAGGTGGAATAATAAGAAAAGGTAAGATTCAAAAGAATTTTTCAAAAGTTTTTTTTAGTATTTTAGAAAGGGGCGGGAGGTATCTGTACTTGAATAACTATAAGCGAACCCTTCTAGATGTTTCGACGCTTGATTCTCGAATAGGATTGAATCTAAGATGAATGCTTGGTTTACGTTATGGAAGAAAGACATGTATATGTGATATTAGATATTGCCTAGTGCTAGTTATATATGAAATGAACTACTAAAGATATATTTTTCTAGGGGATTCTAATAGACTAGAAGTCCTTCCGGCCCCTTGTGACTGTGAATTGAATGAATAAACGGATGAAATCAAGAAATAATTCAACTAACAGTTCGAACCAAGAACAAGAAATGGAAGAATGAAAGTCGTATGGGTTCACAAAGACTCTGTGGCTAAAAAGTAAAAAAGATATATCGAAGTTGTTTTGATGATTCAAGAATCTTATTACTTCAATCCGAAGTTCTTAGTTACTTCGACTGGATGAGTCCTAGTGAGGGAATAATTAAGTCATAATTCATTGGTTGATTGTATCATTAACCATTTCTTTTTTTGGTACGAGGAACTTATCATGAATCCACTGATTTCTGCCGCTTCCGTTATTGCTGCTGGATTGGCCGTAGGGCTTGCTTCTATTGGACCTGGAGTTGGTCAAGGGACTGCTGCGGGTCAAGCTGTAGAGGGTATCGCGAGACAGCCTGAGGCAGAGGGCAAAATACGAGGTACGCTATTGCTTAGTCTAGCTTTTATGGAAGCTTTAACAATTTATGGACTGGTTGTAGCATTAGCACTTTTATTTGCAAATCCTTTTGTTTAATCTTAGCTTAGAAATATGAAAAATATATTTCTTTTTCATATTTTATTGCCTTCGACTTGTCGTTTGCTTTTTCAAATTCTATCAAGATTTCCCTCCTACCATTCTTTATTCTTTGAGAAAAGAACCTAGGGGAAGGGCTGATTTGCGGATGAGGAATTAGCCTACTTGACTCGCTTTCATCCTTCCCGTTCATAGACCAAGGGAAACTCTTTTTAGTAAGTGTTAGTGTTCCAATAACCAATAAAAGGGCTAGTTCATTAGTTCATAATTTCTAACTAACTCGAATATTTTTTATTTTTTTACTCAATTTCAGAAAAAATAAAAGAATAAATAAAAAGAGGGGCGAAGTGCTACAAAAAGAACTCTGTTCGATTTTTTAGTCTATCTATAAGAGGAGATCATATGAAAAACGTAACCGATTCTTTCGTTTCTTTGGGCCACTGGCCATCTGCCGGGAGTTTCGGGTTTAATACCGATATTTTAGCAACAAATCCAATAAATCTAAGTGTAGTGCTTGGTGTATTGATTTTTTTTGGAAAGGGAGTGTGTGCGAGTTGTTTATTTCAAGAATAGGTTGGACCAACCAACTGTACCCTTTTCCGTTATAAGTAGGAAAGAGAGGTGCATGATCTCGCGAATTACTTCTGTATAAATTCATAAATTATATGTAAGAACCATAGCATTTCGCGATTCATTGGTAAATTTATTTTGATTCTCTATTAACCAATAATGTGGAACTATTAACATGGTTAAAACAAACTGTTTGAAGTCTAGACGCAGCATGGTACTCTTTCTACCACTATGTTAGAGGTGGTTTCAAAATAAATATTTTATCGATATAGGATACTCATATTGATAAAATGATTTTAACCGCTTATTGTAAATTGTAAAAACAGGGATTTTACCCCCTTTATCTAATGCTGAATCGACGACCTATTCTAAGTAAGAA